CTCTCTTTCAAGGAGGCAGCGGGGATTCGACTTCCCCTGGGGGTAGGAATAAAGGAAGTTGATCATGGATTATCAATAATCCTGGGATTGGATTGAATCTTCTTGGGTCGATGCCCGAGCGGCTAATGGGGACGGACTGTAAATTCGTTGACAATATGTCTACGCTGGTTCAAATCCAGCTCGGCCCAATAATTCGCTGATCCAACATGAAATGCTATAACCCATTTTGTTCGTTAGAAATGTCGGAGACAGAAGAATAACGAAAGTAAGATTTTCTGATATATACCTACCTACCCCCATTTATTTGTATTTGCTTTACTTATTTTGTTTTGTTCCTACAAATTCTGATCTTGATAATGATCTAGATTCATATCAGGATCTGTAAGTATAAAGTCTAAGAAAAGAGTAAAGAAAAAAATGCTTTTTCATTGAAAAATTGATTATCAATTGATTTGTCAATACAATAATGAAAAGATTACTTATTAGTAATCAATAAAGTGTATATATGTGTGTATAATCAATTGTATAATCAATATATCACTCGCGTTTCTTATATTATTATAATATAAGATGGCCCCTAGGGTCTAAATAGAAAGGGGTTGAATTAAATCATAAGAATATGTGGGCTATGGCTATACAACTTATTTCCCCGGGATTGTAGTTCAATTGGTCAGAGCACCGCCCTGTCAAGGCGGAAGCTGCGGGTTCGAGCCCCGTCAGTCCCGACACAAGCGATCCAATAAAAAAATAAAATAGATTTATTCATCTATCTCTTTTCTGTGAAAAGAGTGACAAGGAGCAGATTTTCATTCCGGATGCTTATTATATTATTTATTTAATTTAAATTATTAATTTAAAATTAAATTTAAAAATTTTGTTTGATGAGAAATTCAAACAAATATGGGAATTTCCATTACTTTAACGAGTACCGACTGATGGGAGAGAGACATATGTGCATTAGTACAATTATTGGTAGCCTTATATTCATATTCAGGTATCCAACCGTACGGGGTCTGGCTTTTCCTCTACTCCTGATGTAATGGAATCGAGGACCGTATCTGGTCCCGGCAGCACATACACACACAAATAGAATTCGTTTTTTGTACGATACAAAAAAAAAAATGAATTTAACATAGTTACCCTAATAGAATACTTTTCAAATTTAACCTATCTCCTTTTCTTTCTGGCTCCGATTTTGTGTAACTTCAATTACTAATTTTAATTTGATTTTAATTTGAAAGACCCGATCTCCGGAAAGAGTATATTAAAAAAAGATCAAACAACGACCCCCCCACTCTTACCAAGGTAATGAATAATCTTTTTTTTTATTTTAGGGGTCCTGTCGAAGGAAGAACAAACTCTAAAATAGTTAATTTTATGGAATATTATATTTTTTATACCGGGACTCGTCTTTATCACATTTCTTTGTCTTCGAATAAAATTAGATCATTAAAAAACATAGTTTATAACCCCTAATTCCCCTTTTCCATTTCACTTCTATTGTATTGTTTGGGTTTGTAATCAATGGAAGTGGAAAAGCGGTCAGATTATACTTTATCTGATAAAAGGCAATAGGTTATAGAAAAAAAGAAAGAGTGGATAAATATGAATAAAGGAGTTCTTGAATGAATCGGGAATCAAATTTTTGAGTCGGTATGGATAAAAGATCTTCCTATGTTATACTATTCAATTCTCGACGATGAATCAATTTGATAGCTCAGATATTGTTATTCATGATATTGATTCGATTCAATATCATCGAGATGTAATTCATCCCATTGAATTTACATTACAGGCGAAAGATTTATCATCTCTATGGGATTAAATCCCGAGTTATTGCGAAAAAAAAAAGAAACGATGATATTATGGAAGTAAATATTCTCGCATTTATTGCTACTGCACTCTTCATTCTAGTTCCTACTGCTTTTTTACTTATCATTTACGTAAAAACGGTTAGTCAAAAAATTTGAATGAACTTCTTAGTCCTTATCTTATCAATAATTGAAGAAATAAAATGAAAAGGATTCCGATTTAGTGTCGTAAATGAAATGAACGAATTAGGATCAGCAGTATTATAGTATTCTAATAGATAGATAGACTGGTAGAATTATATATAATTCTACCAGTCTATCTATCTATTATTCTATTTACTAGTATATTAATAATATTTAAAGTTGTACTGTATAACGTATTAATATAGATCAAGCCATAATATGTATTTTTATATATGTAGATATCAATTACATATATGTCCATAGCACCCCAATTCTATTTCTTTGATTTGTATTGATTACAATCAATTTGAAATAATCGAAAGCGAACTCTTACTTTTATGGGTCTAATTCCCCAATTTATGATTTTTTCAAATATGAATCCCAGACTCTATCGAAAGAATCAAATCAATGAAGGAAAAACAGTATGGGCATATATAAAAGAAAACCAAGTAATCTTTTTTTTTAGCATTTCAAAGAAGTAATTGATTGAACCATTGATAGATGAG